GGAAATTTATGAAATTCTTCCGTCAAGCCCTGATTAATGAATCTATAAAATCCCTCAAATTGAATCTGACTAAATGCAGGTATTGTGTACATTCCCTCATTTCCATTCCGGAGCATCTTAATCTTAAGTTTCCTGTTTATCGAAAAAATCCCATTATTGACTCACTATTCATCGAACTATACGGATCGATCTAGCAATGATGGAATGTATATTCTGTTTACTGAATCACATGAAATTTCAGCCAACTCCATATATGTAATGTATTTTATACGTATGAACGGAAACGAGACGGAGGAATGAAGAGCATTTTCTACGCAAGTTCGAATTTGCGACAAGTACAAATGGAAATGAATTGATAAAACATTCCTGGAAAAAAATTCTATCACTTCCACTTATGGAGTCTTGTATAGACTATAAAAATTGATCCAATTTCTACCTATTATTATGATATTACGATCAGATTGGGTACCAAAAAAATAAATGGATTCAGGATGAAATCTGCTCTTTATGAATGAGATAAAGACAGAATAATCAGGAGCAGTATAGAATTTCCTTTTTTTAGCACACTTTAATGTTCAAAAAAGAATTCGCGGATTTTTTTTGGTAGTAGAATTTATAGATAGAATACGATTGAATTGCGTAATAGTAATAGGAGTAGTATTTATTAAGTACATGCCGATATACCTATCCGCATATCGCATCTTTTATCGTAATTTTACTTGTGGCAACAGAAGTCAGGTCGCACTATATCATAATTCCCATTTTCTATTCAAAATATTCAATGAAAAATTTAAGCACGATAATTCTCTATAGGGATATGTACATAAGAGAAAGACCCAATTCGGTATCTGTGTAACAATTTCTGTTCTGGGGTTTACATATACACATATATTTTGTTATAATTGAAATTGAAAAGGATTGATTATTGAAAATAATTGATACTGATTAGTCGTAAATCAATTTGATTTTGTTATACCATTAAAAAAACACAATTTGAGATACAAATTTAAGAACCGTTCACTAATTCTAAAGTAAAAATAGTTAATGGTTCCAATTTGCCCTGAATTTTTCGGTCTGTGACCGGAAATCTATTTTTTCTCTTTTGAATCAATAGAAGGGGAAGGGAAGTTTTTAAGCAGTGTGTCTTTTGAGATACAATCAATCGAAGAGAATAATCTAAACTAGATCCAATAAAAAATAGGGATTAATTTTTGAAAAGGGATAAGTACAATGGGATTCAAGATCAAAAAAAATTAGTAATAGAATATGGATGGATAAAAATATTATCCATTTTTTTTGGATCGGATTTGGCGGCATGGCCAAGTGGTAAGGCGGGGGACTGCAAATCCTTTATCCCCAGTTCAAATCCGGGTGTCGCCTGATCAACAAAAGACTTGAAATTTCTTATTCTGCTGATCTAACTCGACAAATTCTTGCCCCGCAAGAAGCAGAGGCAAACGACTAGGCCTGTCGATACTTGATTTTTAGAATCCATAATTCTATAAAAAAAAAACTGTAAAATTTTTTTTTTCTCAAAATCTGGGTTCTGGGTACCGGTCCAAACCGGTACCAATAGGTATGAAGTAACCCTTACTTATTAATGATTGATTCGGACATTTATTTGATTTATGATATCAATTGAATCAAATAAATAGTGAGAGTAAATTCTGGGATTCAGAACTACGAAAGTAAGAGGTCGGAAATCTTAGTATCCAAAGGTTCCTAAAGGACACTCCATTTTTGCTACTAGGATTGAAGAAGAGATTATACGAAAGTCTATCAAGACTTCCTAATTATCTTACACTACCTATACTAAATACTAAAATAGTGTCTACTGACTCTGTCTGGAATTAGATTGAATAGAATAGGCTGATGGGAAATCAATTTAGAAGTTGTGGAAAGGACTGAAGATACTTTGTATCCAGACTCACGAGAGGTTTTGAGTACTCAAACATTCAATCAACATGGTTGGGCGGCTCTTATTTATAGAATAAAAAAAAAAGTTGAAAAAAAAAATTCTTTGCCCGTGTAGGGAATTACAAAAAAAAGAATGTATGTAATAATGGTGGTGGTGTCTTACCATTTCATTCTTTCACAGAAAGAAAGACGTAAGCCTTAGATCAAATAAAATAGAGATATCTGATAGATGGTTATCTATCTTGATGGTATATTTTGACGTCTTTTGCTTATGAAAGAAAGGTAACAAACAATAGGTCTTACTATTTCTACATGTTCCATTAGGAGCATTCCTTTGCTATTTCCAAATAAAAGGTGTGTGTATCATATTTGTGCTTAATGCTTCCCGATTCTACCAGAAATTTTATAATATAGGAACTTGTTACGAGTAGATTCATTGGATTAGTTCATCAATAGCCTTAAGTCAGAATCTTATTTTCTTTTGACTCTGCACCATTGATTCCACTATGATTATTGATCAATAATCAATAATGAAATAATTCCTTCATAGAGATAGGAGACATAATTCACATGGATATAGTAA